TTAACTAATAAAGCAAGGCACTGAAAATGCCTAGATGAGTTCACTTAACTCCATAAACATATAGGTTTGGTCCCAGCCCTTCTATTGTCTGCTAGCAAAACTACACATGCAAGTATCAGCCTCCCAGTGAGAATGCCCTACAAATCATCAACCATGATAGACAGGAGCAGGTATCAAGCACACTATACAAGTAGCTCACAACACCTTGCTCAACCACACCCCCACGGGAAACAGCAGTGATAAAAATTAAGCAATAAACGAAAGTTTGACTAAGTTATGTCTACTTAAGGGTTGGTAAATTTCGTGCCAGCCACCGCGGTCATACGATTAACCCTAGTCAATAGATACACGGCGTAAAGAGTGTTTAAGGAACATCTGTATAAAGTCAAACTATAGCTATGCCGTAAAAAGCTACAGCTATTGTAAGCCCCAGTACGAAAGTAACTTTAAAATACCTGAGTACACTATAGCTAAGACCCAAACTGGGATTAGATACCCCACTATGCTTAGCCCTAAACCTAAAGAGTTATTCTAACAAAGCTCTTCGCCAGAGTACTACTAGCCAAAGCTTAAAACTCAAGGGACTTGGCGGTGCTTTACATCCCTCTAGAGGAGCCTGTTCTATAATCGATAAACCCCGATAAACCTCACCAACCCTTGCTAACTCAGCCTATATACCGCCATCTTCAGCAAACCTTAAAAAAGAATTACAGTAAGCCAAATTATATATACGTAAAAACGTTAGGTCAAGGTGTAGCCTATGGGTTGGAAAGAAATGGGCTACATTTCCTATACCTAGGATACTATTCCTACACGAAAATCCCTATGAAACTAAGGATATAAAGGTGGATTTAGCAGTAAACTAAGAATAGAGAGCTTAGTTGAATAAGGCCATAAAGCACGCACACACCGCCCGTCACCCTCCTCAAGTACATAAAGGTATTACCCAATCCTATTATCACTTACCACAGCTACCAGAGGAGATAAGTCGTAACAAGGTAAGCGTACTGGAAAGTGCGCTTGGACAACCCAAAGCATAGCTTAACTCAAAAGCATCTAGCTTACACCTAGAAGATATCATGAAAATATGACTGCTTTGAGCTATACTTAGCCCCAAACACAATTAAATATAACTATAATATAGAATTAAATTAAAACATTCATCACAAATAATAGTATAGGAGATAGAAAATCTTATTAGCGCTATAGAGAAAGTACCGTAAGGGAACAATGAAAGAATATACTAAAGCAATAAACAGCAAAGATTATCCCTTGTACCTTTTGCATAATGATCTAACTAGAAATATACTAGCAAAGAGAACTTAAGTTAGTACCCCCGAAACCAGACGAGCTATTTACAAGCAGCTTTACAGAGCAAACTCTTCTATGTGGCAAAATAGTGAGAAGACTTATAAATAGGGGTGAAAAGCCTATCGAGCCTGGTGATAGCTGGTTGTCCAATAAAGAATTTCAGTTCAAACTTAAGCCTGCCCACAAAAATATAAATTTTACTGTAGACTTAAAATATAGTCTAAAGGGGGACAGCCCTTTAGATATAGGTTAAACCTTTACTAGAGAGTAAATATATAAACACACCATAGTAGGCCTAAAAGCAGCCATCAATAAAGAAAGCGTTAAAGCTCAACAATTTAAACATCTTAATCCCTATAACTAATATCAACTCCTAGTATTAAAATTGGACTATTCTATAATTATATAGAAGACTTACTGTTAGTATGAGTAACAAGAATTCAATTCTCCTAGCACAAATGTATATCAGACCGAATAATCACTGATAGTTAACGAGTATAAAGTAAATCAATAAACAAGACCTTTATATTCTCACGTTAATCCAACACAGGAGTGCTCCAAGGAAAGATTAAAAGGAGTAAAAGGAACTAGGCAAACACAAACCCCGCCTGTTTACCAAAAACATCACCTCTAGCATCTATAGTATTAGAGGCACTGCCTGCCCAGTGACATACGTTCAACGGCCGCGGTATCCTGACCGTGCAAAGGTAGCATAATCACTTGTTCTCTAAATAAGGACCTGTATGAATGGTCACACGAGGGTTTTACTGTCTCTTTCTCCCAATCAGTGAAATTGACTTCCCCGTGAAGAGGCGGGGATATAATAATAAGACGAGAAGACCCTATGGAGCTTTAATTAATTAGCCTAAAACAAATAAATACAAACCAAAAGGGATAAATAATATTATTACTAGGCTAACAATTTAGGTTGGGGTGACCTCGGAGCATAAAATACCCTCCGAGTACTTCTAAACTTAGACTTACCAGTCAAAGTACAATTACTAAACTGATCCATAATCAAATGATCAACGGAATAAGTTACCCTAGGGATAACAGCGCAATCCTATTAAAGAGTTCCTATCGACAATAGGGTTTACGACCTCGATGTTGGATCAGGACATCCCGATGGTGCAACAGCTATCAATGGTTCGTTTGTTCAACGATTAAAGTCCTACGTGATCTGAGTTCAGACCGGAGTAATCCAGGTCGGTTTCTATCTATCTTATGTCCCTCCCAGTACGAAAGGACAAGAGAGACAGGGCCCCCTTAAAATAAGCGCCCTCTAACAAACCAGATGACCTACTCTTAATCTGATATGTAATAAAATAAATTGCCCAAGACAAGGGCCTCAGTTAAAGTGGCAGAGACCGGTAATTGTATAAAACTTAAACCTTTATTCTCAGAGGTTCAAATCCTCTCTTTAACAAAATGTACTTAATAAATCTTTTCACTACCATCATCCCAGTATTATTAGCTGTAGCCTTCTTAACCTTAGTAGAACGAAAAATTTTAGGCTACATACAATTACGTAAAGGACCAAACGTTGTAGGTCCCCATGGTCTCCTACAACCAATCGCAGACGCCGTAAAACTATTTACCAAAGAACCACTACGACCCCTAACATCATCCATTACCATATTCATTATTGCTCCAATCCTAGCCTTAACTCTAGCCCTAACTATATGAGTTCCACTACCCATACCATACCCATTAATCAATATGAACCTTGGCATCCTATTCATACTAGCCATATCAAGTCTAGCAGTATACTCCATTCTCTGATCAGGCTGAGCATCCAATTCTAAATACGCCCTAATTGGAGCTCTACGAGCTGTTGCCCAAACTATTTCCTATGAAGTAACCTTAGCAATTATCCTCCTATCAGTAATGCTGATAAACGGATCTTATTCTTTATCTACCCTAATGACAACTCAAGAACATATATGACTAATCTGACCCTCATGACCCCTCACAATAATATGATTTATTTCAACCCTAGCAGAAACTAACCGAGCTCCCTTTGATCTTACAGAAGGTGAATCAGAATTAGTTTCCGGCTTTAACGTAGAATATGCAGGAGGACCATTTGCCCTATTTTTTCTAGCAGAATATGCTAATATTATTATGATAAATGCCCTAACAACAATCTTATTCTTAGGATCCTACTACAATCCAATATCCACTGAATTATATACAACTAGCCTTGCAACCAAGACTCTTCTACTCACAATATCATTCCTGTGAATCCGTGCCTCATACCCACGATTTCGATACGATCAACTAATACACCTACTATGAAAAAATTTTCTACCTCTAACACTAGCTATGTGCATATGATATGTGACTATACCCATTATAACAGCCGGAATCCCACCACAAACATAAGAAATATGTCTGACAAAAGAGTTACTTTGATAGAGTAAATCATAGGGGCTAAAATCCCCTTATTTCTAGAATTCTAGGAGTTGAACCTAGCCCTAAGAATTCAAAAATCTTCGTGCTACCACACTACACCAAATCCTAGTAAGGTCAGCTAAATAAGCTATCGGGCCCATACCCCGAAAATGTTGGTTTATATCCTTCCCGTACTAATAAATCCAATCATCTACTCAATAATCTTACTAACTATCATTATAGGCACTACCATTGTAATAACAGCCTCCCATTGACTAATAGTATGAATCGGATTCGAAATAAATATACTAGCTATTATTCCAGTTCTAATAAAAACTCATCATCCACGATCCACTGAAGCAGCAACTAAATATTTTCTCACCCAATCAACTGCATCCATACTCTTAATATTATCTGTAACTATTAATCTACTACACTCAGGCCATTGAACAGTCACAAACATAATAGACCCAACAGCATCAACCATCCTAACCTTATCCTTAGCAATAAAATTAGGTCTATCTCCATTCCACTTTTGAGTACCAGAAGTAACACAAGGCATCCCACTATCATCTGGCTTAATTCTATTAACTTGACAAAAACTAGCCCCCCTATCCGTACTGTATATAATTTCCCCCAACATTAACTCAAATCTCCTCCTTACCATATCTATCTTATCTGTATTAGTTGGAGGATGAGGAGGACTAAACCAAACCCAACTACGTAAAATCATAGCCTACTCGTCCATTACTCACATAGGATGAATAACCATTATCCTAATTTATAATCCAATATTAACTATACTTAATCTCACAATTTATATTATAATAACATTAACTATATTTTTACTTCTAATTATCACTATAACAACTACAACCCTATCTCTAGCACAAACTTGAAACAAAACCCCTATAATTACCGCCATTATTATAATGATTCTACTATCATTAGGAGGACTTCCACCATTGACAGGCTTTATACCAAAATGAATAATTATTCAAGAACTTACAAAAAATGACAGTATTATTCTACCAACCTTCATAGTAATAACAGCCCTACTCAATTTATACTTCTATACACGACTAATATATTCAACATCCCTCACAATATTCCCAACAACAAATAACATTAAAATAAAATGACACTTCCACAACACAAAACAAACAATACTCCTACCACCCCTAATCATCATGTCAACAATAACCCTACCACTAACCCCCCTACTAACAATCTTATATTAGAAGCTTAGGTTAACCTAGACCAAGAGCCTTCAAAGCTCTAAGTAAATAATAAATATTTAGCTTCTGATAACTAAGGGCTGCAAGACTTTATCCTACATCTGCTGAATGCAAATCAACTACTTTAATTAAGCTAAGCCCTTACTAGATTGATGGGCTTCAAACCCACGAAAATTTAGTTAACAGCTAAACACCCTATACAACTGGCTTCAATCTACTTCTCCCGCCGCAAAGAAAAAAAAGGCGGGAGAAGCCCCGGCAGGATTGAAGCTGCTTCTTTGAATTTGCAATTCAATATGATATACACCACAGGGCTTGGTAACAAGAGGACTCAACCTCTGTCTTTAGATTTACAGTCTAATACCTACTCGGCCATATTACCTATGTTCGTCTACCGTTGATTTTTCTCAACCAATCACAAAGATATTGGTACATTATATCTACTATTTGGGGCTTGAGCTGGTATAGTAGGCACAGCACTAAGCCTACTTATTCGAGCCGAATTAGGTCAACCTGGAGCCCTACTAGGTGACGACCAAATTTATAACGTAATCGTAACAGCCCATGCTTTCGTAATGATCTTCTTTATAGTTATGCCCATTATAATTGGAGGCTTCGGCAACTGATTAGTACCTCTAATAATTGGAGCACCTGATATAGCCTTCCCCCGAATAAATAACATAAGCTTTTGACTTCTTCCACCCTCTTTTCTACTTTTACTTGCTTCATCCACAGTTGAAGCTGGTGTAGGAACTGGTTGAACCGTGTATCCTCCACTAGCAGGAAACCTAGCACATGCTGGCGCCTCAGTTGATCTGGCAATTTTCTCCCTTCACTTAGCAGGAGTCTCATCCATCCTAGGAGCTATTAATTTTATTACTACAATCATCAACATAAAGCCACCAGCCCTTTCTCAATATCAGACACCTTTATTTGTCTGATCGGTCTTAATTACAGCCGTACTACTTCTACTTTCACTCCCCGTTTTAGCAGCAGGCATTACTATACTATTAACAGACCGAAATCTTAATACTACATTCTTCGATCCCGCCGGTGGTGGGGACCCTATTTTGTATCAACATTTATTCTGATTTTTTGGTCACCCAGAAGTGTATATTCTTATTTTGCCAGGATTCGGAATTATCTCTCATGTAGTAACATACTATTCAGGTAAAAAAGAACCTTTTGGGTATATAGGTATAGTGTGAGCTATAATATCCATTGGATTCCTAGGATTCATTGTATGAGCCCACCATATATTCACAGTCGGCATAGATGTAGACACACGAGCATATTTTACATCCGCTACTATAATTATTGCTATCCCAACAGGAGTTAAGGTATTTAGCTGACTAGCCACCTTGCACGGAGGAAATATTAAATGATCACCAGCTATACTTTGAGCCCTTGGATTTATCTTTTTATTTACAGTGGGAGGATTAACAGGCATCGTTCTAGCTAATTCATCACTGGATATTGTTCTACATGATACCTACTATGTAGTAGCCCATTTTCATTACGTACTATCTATAGGAGCTGTCTTCGCTATTATAGGAGGATTTGTGCACTGATTTCCTCTATTCACAGGCTATACTTTAAATACAACTTGAGCAAAAATTCATTTCCTAGTTATATTTGTAGGAGTTAATATAACTTTTTTTCCTCAACATTTTCTAGGGCTATCTGGAATACCACGACGTTATTCTGATTACCCAGACGCTTATAGTACCTGAAATACAGTATCCTCTATAGGCTCTTTTATCTCATTAACAGCAGTAGTATTAATAGTTTTCATAATCTGAGAAGCTTTATCGTCTAAACGAGAAGTATCAATAGCAGAATTAACCACTACTAACATAGAATGATTACATGGGTGTCCCCCTCCCTACCATACATTTGAAGAACCCACATATGTCAACCCAAAATAAGAAAGGAAGGAATCGAACCCCCTAAAATTGGTTTCAAGCCAACCTCATAACCACTATGTCTTTCTCCATAAAGAGATATTAGTAAAATTTACATAACTTTGTCAAGGTTAAATTATGGGTGAAACCCCCATATATCTTTATGGCATATCCATTCCAGCTAGGACTTCAAGATGCTACCTCTCCTATTATAGAAGAATTACTATATTTCCATGACCATACTCTAATAATTACATTTATAATCAGTTCGTTAGTACTATATATTATTTCTTCTATATTAACAACTCACCTAACCCATACAAGCACAATAGATGCCCAAGAAGTAGAGACTATCTGAACTATCCTTCCGGCTATTATCCTAATCACAATTGCCCTACCATCCCTACGTATTCTATATATAATAGATGAAATCAATAACCCTACAATAACAGTCAAAGCAATAGGTCACCAATGATACTGAAGTTATGAATACACTGACTATTCAGACCTATATTTCGACTCCTACATAATCCCCACATCAGACTTAAAAGCTGGTGATCTTCGTCTTTTAGAAGTAGATAATCGAGTAGTACTACCTATAGAAACAACTATTCGCATGCTTATCTCCTCTGAAGACGTCTTACACTCATGAGCTATCCCATCACTAGGCTTAAAAACAGATGCTATCCCCGGTCGACTTAATCAAACAACTCTACTATCAACCCGTCCTGGCTTATACTATGGCCAATGCTCTGAAATCTGTGGATCTAACCATAGCTTTATACCAATTGTATTAGAACTAGTTTCCTTAAAATACTTTGAAAAATGATCTACATCCATGCTATAAGGCCATTAAGAAGCTAACTAGCGCTAACCTTTTAAGTTAGAGACTGAGAGTATGAATTTCTCCTTAATGATATGCCCCAACTAGATACATCAACATGATTTATTATGATCCTCTCTACAATACTTGCCCTATTTATTATTATACAATTAAAAATTTCCACTTACTACTACCACTCCAACCCAGAAACAAAATCAACTAAAACAACTAAATATTTAACCCCCTGAGAAACTAAATGAACGAAAATTTATTCGCCTCTTTCATTACCCCTACAATAATAGGTCTACCTATTGGCATCCTAATTATTATATTTCCCACTATTATATTTCCATCAACTAACCGACTAATAAACAATCGACTAGTAGCTATTCAACAATGACTAGTATACCTGATCTCCAAACAAATACTCTCTATCCACAATAATAAAGGTCAAACATGAGCCCTAATATTAATGTCATTAATCCTATTCATTGGCTCTACAAACCTATTAGGACTAATACCACATTCCTTTACCCCAACAACACAACTATCAGTAAATCTAGGTATAGCTATCCCTCTATGAGCCGGCACAGTAATCCTAGGATTTCGACATAAAACTAAAGCTTCTCTAGCACATTTCCTACCACAAGGAACTCCTCTACCCCTAATTCCAATACTAATTATCATCGAAACTATTAGTTTATTTATCCAACCTATAGCATTAGCCGTACGACTTACCGCTAACATTACAGCCGGCCACCTGCTTATTCACCTAATCGGAGGAGCCACTCTAGCCCTTATAGATATCAGCATAGCCACCGCTCTCATTACATTCATTATTCTATTATTACTAACCATCCTAGAGTTCGCTGTAGCCCTAATCCAAGCCTACGTCTTCACACTGTTAGTCAGCTTATATTTACATGATAATGCTTAATGACCCACCAAACACATGCATATCACATAGTTAATCCAAGTCCATGACCACTTACAGGAGCCCTCTCTGCTCTACTATTAACCTCAGGACTAGTAATATGATTTCACTTTAACTCTTTAACCCTATTATCTCTAGGACTATTGGCTATTACTCTAACTATATATCAATGATGACGTGATGTCATTCGAGAAGGTACTTTCCAAGGCCACCATACTCCAGTTGTCCAAAAAGGACTTCGATATGGCATAATCCTTTTTATTATCTCAGAAGTATTTTTCTTTGCTGGGTTCTTCTGAGCTTTCTATCACTCAAGCCTAGCCCCAACCCACGAACTAGGAGGGTACTGACCTCCAGCAGGTATTACTCCCCTAAACCCTCTAGATGTACCCCTTCTAAATACATCAGTCCTACTAGCTTCAGGAGTTTCCATCACCTGAGCTCACCATAGTCTGATAGAATCAAATCGTAAACACATAATTCAATCCCTATTTATTACAATCTGCTTAGGCTTGTACTTCACCCTATTACAAGCATCAGAATATTATGAAACCCCTTTCACAATCTCAGACGGAGTATATGGATCGACATTCTTTATAGCAACAGGATTCCACGGCCTCCATGTAATTATCGGCTCTACTTTTCTGATAGTATGCCTATTACGACAATTAAAATTCCACTTTACATCTAACCATCACTTTGGATTTGAAGCTGCCGCCTGATACTGACACTTTGTAGACGTAGTATGACTTTTCCTATATGTATCCATTTACTGATGAGGATCATATTCTTTTAGTATGAATAAGTACAACTGACCTCCAATCAGTTAGCTCCGATAAAACTCGGAAAAGAATAATTAATATAGCCCTTACACTACTAACAAACATACTCCTATCAACCTTACTCGTAACAATTGCATTCTGACTACCCCAAACTAACTCTTATGCAGAAAAACTCAGCCCCTATGAATGTGGCTTTGACCCGCTAGGATCTGCTCGCCTTCCCTTCTCAATAAAATTCTTCCTAGTAGCCATTACATTTCTTCTATTTGATTTAGAAATTGCGCTTCTTCTACCACTTCCCTGAGCATCCCAAACTCATAATCTACAAACTATACTTCCAATATCCCTCATACTAATCTCCCTCTTGGCCCTTAGCTTAGCCTACGAATGACTACAAGATGGCCTAGAATGATCTGAATAATGATAATTAGTTTAAACAAAATAAGTGATTTCGACTCACTAGATTATGATAAAAGTCATAATTATCTTATGTCTCTAACTTATATAAATATACTTATAGCATTTACAACTTCCTTACTAGGTCTACTTATATATCGATCCCATATAATGTCATCCCTACTCTGCCTAGAAGGAATAATATTATCATTATTTGTAATAGTAACTATTACCATCTTAAACATAAAATTTACCCTAGCAAGCATAATACCTATTATCCTTCTAGTATTCGCAGCATGTGAAGCCGCCCTAGGATTATCCCTCCTAGTTATAGTATCAACCATTTACGGAATAGACTACGTACAAAACCTAAACCTTCTTAAATGCTAAAAATAATTATCCCTACTGTAATACTTATACCCCTAGCCTGATTATCTACCCCCAAAATAATTTGAATTAATACTACCATTCACAGCCTAACTATCAGTCTCTTATGATTCCCCCTTATCAACCAATTTGCTGATAACAGTTTAAATATATCTGCTATATTCTTCTCTGACTCCCTATCCACCCCCTTACTCATATTAACACTATGACTTTTACCTCTAACAATCATTGCCAGTCAATCTCATTTAATTGACGAATCACCTATACGAAAAAAATCTTACATTACCATACTAATCCTACTCCAAATTTTCTTACTCATAACATTTACAGCCACAGAGCTGATCATATTTTATATCCTATTTGAAGCCACGCTACTTCCAACTCTAATTATCATCACACGATGAGGTAATCAAGCGGAACGACTAAACGCCGGACTCTATTTCCTATTTTACACTCTAGCAGGCTCACTCCCACTACTTATTGCACTTGTCCATATCCAAAACTTAACTGGAACCCTAAACTTCTTACTATTACAGTACTGAACCTCACCACTTACTACAACTTGAAGCACTACCCTATTATGACTAGCATGTATATTAGCCTTTATAGTTAAAATACCCTTGTACGGCCTACATCTATGACTCCCAAAGGCCCATGTAGAAGCTCCCATTGCAGGTTCAATAGTACTTGCAGCAGTTCTACTAAAATTAGGAGGCTACGGTATGCTACGCATTACAATCTTACTAGACCCCCTAACTAATTTCATAGCTTACCCCTTTATAATACTCTCTCTATGAGGTATAATTATAACTAGCTCTATTTGCCTGCGTCAAACTGACCTTAAATCACTCATCGCCTACTCCTCAGTAAGCCATATAGCCCTAGTTATTACTGCAATTATAATTCAAACCCCTTGAAGCTTTATAGGAGCAACTGCACTGATAATTTCACATGGTCTAACCTCATCAATACTATTTTGCTTAGCAAACTCAAACTATGAACGAGTACATAGCCGAACTATAATTTTAGCCCGAGGACTACAAACTATACTTCCACTTATAGCAGCTTGATGATTACTAGCAAGTCTAACTAACTTAGCTCTACCACCAACTATTAATTTAATTGGAGAACTTTTCATTATTATAGCAATATTCTCATGATCTAACATCTCCATTATCCTACTAGGCCTAAACATTATTCTAACTGCCCTATACACACTATATATACTAATTACAACTCAACGAGGCAAAAATACCCAGCACATCAAAAACATTCATCCATCCTACACACGAGAAAATACCCTCATGACTATACACATTATCCCTCTTCTACTACTATCCATTAGCCCAAAAATTATTCTTGGTACATCCTACTGTAAGCATAGTTTAACTAAAACATTAGATTGTGAATCTAAAAACAGAAACTTAACCATTCTTGCTTACCGAAAAAGTACGCAAGAACTGCTAACTCATGCATCCGCGCCTAATAAACGCGGCTTTTTCACACTTTTAAAGGATACCAGTAATCCGTTGGTCTTAGGAACCAAAGAATTGGTGCAATTCCAAATAAAAGTAATTAACCTAGTTTCATCTACAATACTATTATCACTAATAACTCTAATTCTACCAGTAGTATCTACCACAATATACCCCCAAAATAACTATAACTTTCCTTACTATGTAAAAACTATAGTCTCATACTCATTTTTTATTAGTATAATCCCAATAACAATGTTCATCTACTCTAATCAAGAAATAATAATCTCCAACTGACACTGAATAACTATTCAAACACTAAAAATATCTCTTAGCTTCAAACTAGACTTCTTCTCAATCCTATTTATACCAGTAGCTTTATTCGTAACATGATCTATCCTAGAGTTTTCAATATGATATATATACTCTGACCCAAACATCAACCGATTCTTTAAATACCTGCTAATATTTCTAATTACTATACTGATTCTAGTTACAGCAAACAATCTTTTTCAATTATTCATCGGATGAGAGGGAGTAGGTATTATATCGTTTCTCCTCATCGGATGATGATACGGCCGAGCAGACGCCAATACAGCAGCCCTACAAGCAATCCTCTACAATCGTATCGGAGATATTGGCTTTATTCTATCTATAGCATGATTCCTGACACACCTAAACACATGAGAAATTCAACAAATCTTCTCACTAAATCTCACTTCAACTTCTCTCCCTCTTATAGGATTACTCCTAGCTGCCACAGGAAAATCAGCACAGTTCGGACTCCACCCATGACTACCTTCTGCCATAGAAGGACCTACTCCTGTCTCAGCCCTACTACACTCAAGCACAATAGTCGTAGCAGGCATTTTCCTCCTTATCCGATTTTACCCCCTAATAGAAAACAATCCTGCAATACAAACAACTGCCCTGTGCTTAGGAGCAATCACCACCCTATTTACAGCTATATGTGCTCTCACCCAAAACGATATCAAAAAAATTATTGCTTTCTCCACTTCAAGTCAATTAGGACTAATAATAGTAACTATCGGGATTAACCAGCCCCACTTAGCCTTCCTACATATCTGCACACACGCCTTCTTCAAAGCAATACTATTTATATGCTCAGGATCAATTATTCACAACCTAGGAGACGAGCAAGATATTCGAAAAATAGGAGGTTTATATAAAACAATACCCTTTACCTCAACAGCCATAACAGTAGGCAGCCTAGCGCTAACAGGTATTCCATTCTTAACTGGTTTCTACTCCAAGGACCTTATCATTGAAACAGCAAACACCTCCAACACCAACGCCTGAGCCCTTCTCATAACGCTAATCGCCACCACACTCACTGCAGTATATAGCACTCGAATTATCTTCTTCGCTCTACTAGGACAACCTCGACTATCCCCAATAATTCTCATTAACGAGAATAACCCCTTACTCCTAAACGCTATCAAACGCCTATTACTAGGAAGTATCTTTGCCGGATTCCTAATCTCTAAAAATATCCCCCCCACAACTGTTCTACCGATAACTATACCAACCTACATAAAACTAACAGCCCTGACAGTAACCCTAACCGGATTCATACTAGCCCTAGAACTCAACCTAGCCACACTCAACCTAAAATTTAAATCTCCATCATATATATATAAATTCTCCAACCTTCTTGGATATTTCCCTACCATTATTCACCGTTTCTCACCACTAACTAGCTTAAAAATAAGCCAAAAATACGCCTCCCTACTACTCGATCTCACCTGATTAGAAATTTTATTTCCCAAAACAATATCTATTATCCAAATAAAATCCTCCATCCTAGTATCAAACCAAAAAGGACTTATTAAACTCTACTTCCTATCGTTCCTAATTACTATATTACTAACATTATCTATATTTACCCCCCACGCGTAACCTCCATAACAACTATGACGGCAATTAATAAAGATCAACCAGTCACAACTACTAATCAACCCCCATAACTATATAAACCAGACACCCCAACCACTTCTTTACTAACAAAACCTAAATCACTCTCACCAGAAACAACTCAATCTCCTAAATCATAAAACTTAAAAACCATATTTAATTCTTCTCCTTTTAACACAATAAAAACCAACATAAACTCTATTACTACTCCCACAATAAACGACCCCAATACTGTCTTATTAGATACTCATACCTCAGGATAAAGATCTGTAGCTATCGCTGTAGTATAACCAAATACCACCAATATACCCCCCAAATAAATTAAAAACACCATAAGCCCTAAAAACGATCCATTAAAACTTATAACAATACTACACCCTGTGCCCCCACTTACAATTAAACCCAACCCGCCATAAATAGGAGATGGCTTTGAAGAAAATCCTACAAAGCTTAATACAAAAATAGTACTTAAAATAAACACAACATATGTCATTGCTATTCTTACATGGACTCGTCCACGACCAATGACATGAAAAATCATCGTTGTACTTCAACTATAAGAACACTAATGACCAACATTCGCAAAACTCACCCACTACTAAAAATTATTAATAGCTCATTCGTAGACCTACCAGCTCCCTCAAGTCTATCATCATGATGAAATTTTGGCTCTCTCTTAGGAGTTTGCCTAGGTGTACAAATCTTAACAGGACTATTCCTAGCAATACACTACACATCCGACACAACCACAGCATTTAACTCCGTCACTCATATTTGCCGAGACGTAAACTACGGATGACTACTACGATACATTCATGCTAACGGAGCCTCAATATTCTTCATTTGCCTATATATACATGTAGGACGAGGCTTATACTATGGGTCCTATATATACTCAGAAACATGAAACATTGGCATCCTACTTCTATTTGCCGTCATAGCTACAGCATTTATAGGCTATGTCCTACCATGAGGGCAAATATCATTTTGAGGAGCCACTGTCATCACAAACCTGCTATCAGCCATTCCTTACATTGGAACAGATCTAGTCCAATGAATCTGAGGAGGCTTCTCTGTAGACAAAGCAACTCTCACTCGATTTTTTGCTTTTCACTTCCTATTCCCCTTCATTGTAACAGCTCTTGTAATAGTACATCTACTATTTCTACATGAAACAGGATCTAACAACCCAACTGGAATCCCATCAGACCCAGACATAATTCCATTCCACCCATATTACACAATCAAAGATATTTTAGGATTTATAATTATACTAACAGCCCTATCAACACTAGTCCTATTTTCACCAGACCTTCTAGGAGACCCAGACAACTATATTCCAGCCAACCCCCTCAGTACCCCTCCCCATATTAAACCCGAATGATATTTCCTTTTTGCCTACGCAATCCTACGTTCCATCCCAAATAAATTGGGAGGAGTACTGGCCTTAATTATATCTATCTTAATCCTAGCTATTGTCCCAATCATTCATATATCCAAACAACGAAGCATAATATTTCGACCCATCAGCCAATGCCTGTTCTGACTTCTAGTAGCAGTTCTACTCACATTAACATGGATCGGAGGACAACCAGTCGAACACCCTTACATTATTATCGGTCAAATAGCATCCATCCTATATTTCCTAATTATTCTAATCCTAATACCAATTACTAGTTTAATAGAAAACTACCTTCTAAAATGAAGAGTCCATGTAGTATAACAATTACATCGGTCTTGTAAGCCGAAAAAGGGAACAAAACTCCCCATAGACTCAAGGAAAAGACATTTAAGCCCCACCTTCAGCACCCAAAGCTGAAATTCTATTTAAACTATTCCTTGCCAAAAATCCAGGCCTATGTAATTCGTGCATATATTTATATTCCACTAATTAATTATGTACATATATGTATTATAGTACATTAATAGTATGTCCACATGAATATTAAGCAAGAATATTAAATTAATGTATTAATGACAATAAATTGTAGACGGACATTATACTATATAAGTACATGCTTATACATAATGATTATAAATGATTAATCAACTATAAGTACATTAAGTTAATAATCGTACATACACCATCAATTTACGTGTAATGTTTATCCATATGACTATCCCCTACCAAAGGGTGTCCCTTGATCTACCTACCTCCGTGAAACCAGCAACCCGCCCAATCAGTGTCCCTCTTCTTGTCCCAGGCCCATTTAACTTGGGGGTTTCTAACTTGGGTCGTAAACGGCATCTGGTTCTTGCTTCAGGGCCATATCGACTTAGAATCGCCCACTCGTTCCCCTTAAATAAGACATCACGATGGATTCGTGACTAATTAACCCGTAATCTCGGCATAGGTATGCACTGCCATGCCCCTGGTAAGATTTTATTTGGGGGGATGCTTGGACTCAGCTGGGCTGGGTAGCCCGGAGTCATGGGCATTTCCGTCCTGGCGAGCATCTTAATGTACCTCCTCCACCCGCATAATGGTGATGCAGGTCATAAAGTCCATGATCTATAGACATAACCTGGGTAATTTACTAATTACTATTCCTCATGAATATGGACCTTACGGGGACTATATTTTCATGGTTTCAGGACATACGATCACACCCACACCCACAGGTGCGCACACCCACAGGTGCGCACACCCACAGGTGCGCACACCCACCCACAGGTGCGCACACCCACAGGTGCGCACACCCACAGGTGCGCACACCCACACCCACAGGTGCGCACACCCACACCCACACCCACAGGTGCGCACACCCACACCCACACCCGCAGCAAGTACTTGACCTTTTTGAACAAACCCCCCTACCCCCCGTTGAAGCCCGTCACACAATATGCTAGTTAATCTTGCCAAACCCCAAAAACAAGAAAGCATAAAGCACTATATGACCTCAACCTAAATAAGTAAAACAACACCTAATCAAGTAAATACCCCACTAATTAACCCTTATTAATTGAACGCTGCTACTTTAAGGAATTTATTTTCCTTAGACAAGCATCCCCCTAGATCCGTCAAAATACCACGAATATTTCTCTCCACGGACTCAATTAACAACTGTTAATGTAGC